ATGAATGATTCATGAATATGAATCACGAATCATTCTATGAAATCATGAAAAGATGAAAGATCCTTCGGATCTAATCATACCATTCAATTATATTGACAATTTCTAAAAACTGTTCATACTATGATCATAGTTATGATGGCAGTTGGGCAAATACGCCCCTATCGTCTAGCGGTTCAGGACATCTCTCTTTCAAGGAGGCAGCGGGGATTCGACTTCCCCTGGGGGTAGGGTACTGCGAAAGGAAGTTTATCATGGATTACCAATAAGCCTAAAACAGATTCTTCCTGGGTCGATGCCCGAGCGGTTAAAGGGGACGGACTGTAAATTCGTTGGCAATATGTCTACGCTGGTTCAAATCCAGCTCGGCCCAACAATTCACCAATCTACCATGAGATGGTATAACCCCCTTGTCCTTCAGAAATACCCGATATGGGGGAATAAAAAAAGAATCCACCTTTCTGCTAGATCCCCTATTTCCCTGGGATTGTAGTTCAATTGGTCAGAGCACCGCCCTGTCAAGGCGGAAGCTGCGGGTTCGAGCCCCGTCAGTCCCGACGGATCTAATAAGTACATCAATTCATCTCTCCCCTTTCTGTGAAAGGGGGCACGGGGAGCAGAATTTCATTCCCAAGGGATTCTTTTTTCTTTTCTTTGGCATTTCATTTCGCACTTCTCATCAAACAAATAGGGGAATTTTCATTATTTCAACTAATACTGATTGGTAGGAGAAAGACATACGTAGAATAGTACAATTATTGAGAGCCTTACGCAAGTGGGGTCAAAGAAAAATAAAGATCAATTAAAGATCTCACCCCTTTTTTTAGCTTAGCAAGTAGCAGGGGAATAAATCATTTTTCCTTCCCATTTTTCTATTTTTTTTTTAGAGGGCCCGTCGAAGAACGAACAAACCCCAAACTCAAATAGTTAGTTTGATGGAATATTACATCCTTTATCCCGGAATTCCTCTTTATCATACTTCTTTGTCTTCCAAGAAAACTAGATCATTAAAAAAACGGAGTTTAGAACGTAACTCATTTCTTTTTCCACTTCGCTTCTATTGTTTGTTGGGCGTTTGTGACTAATGGAAACAGACGGGCGGTCAGACGATACTTTATCCGATGATTGTACAAGGAGGACCTAAGATAGGTTATAGATAAAGAAAGAACAGAAAAGAATGATAAATAAAGAAATTTTGGATTCGGTATGGATAAAAGATCTTTCTATGTTATACTATTCAATTCTCGACGACGAATTGATTTGAGAGCTCAGATATTGTTATTCATGATATTGATCCGATTTCAAGATCATCGAGAGGTAATTCATTGAATTGACAGGCGAAAGATTTATTATCTCTATGGGATTAAATCCCGAGTTATTTTGAAGTAAAAAAACGATGAGATTATGGAAGTAAATATTCTTGCATTTATTGCTACTGCACTGTTCATTCTAGTCCCTACCGCCTTTCTACTTATCATTTACGTAAAAACAGTCAGTCAAAATGATTAATTAATGCTTAAAGAAATCAAATGAAAAGGATTCTAATTTCGCGTCTTAAATGAAATGATCAGAGTAGAATTGGCAGTATTCTATGAGATCCGATAGTATGGTAAGAAAGAAATAGATGAACCTTTCTTTTTTACCATACTATCTATTATTGTAAGTGTTATTGTAGTGTATAAAGATAAAGTTAGACAGCGTATAAAGAAAGTTGTACTTTCTAATAAAGATAGAGGCTAAATATAGATCAATCTACAATATTATCTTCATAATATGAAGATATCAATTCCATTCATTCCATATTATGGAATGGATATAGGACCCAATTCTATTTCTTTGATACATCTATTTGTTTCGAGCAATCTGAAACAATCATCTGACTCTTATAGTTCGAATTTCTAGATTTTTTATTATTTACAATATGAATTTCGGGATCTATCGAAAGAATCAAATCAATGCAGGAAAAATGACATGGGCATATATTAATAAAATCAATCAAGTAGTCATTTTTTTAGCATTCCGAAGAAATAATTGATTGAGCCATTGACAGGAGTTCTATGGGCACTTCTTCGGATTTCGAAGAGTAAACCTCACAGATTTTTAACGCTTCAACCATGATATGAAATGCGTCGATCAAATCGAAATTCCGAAACAAAAATGCAAATAATCGAAAATAATCAAAAAAGAAAGTCCGCAATAAATATGTGACTCCCCTAAGGCAAGATCTTATTATGCATAGTATCCCGTTAGACAACCAATATGTTTATATTCTTTCTCATAGAAAGTGCGTATACACTTAACAAAACGACTTCTTTTTTGATTTTGAACAGTAAAGAGGGAAAAAGGGGGTCGGGTCCTCCTCAGTATCCATCTATAATTCTGGTAAGGGCCCGTTCATTGAAATAGAAAAATTAGGAAGAATTCAGTTGGAATCAATTTTCTATCATCTGTACCCCTTTCCCTTCGAAATACAAACATGGGAATCAGTGAAATATCTCTTTGA